TCTAGCACGACAACTTGATGAAATGGTGGAGGGAGGCGGAATAAATGGCCGATACTACTGGAAGGATTCCTCTTTGGATAATAGGTACTGTAACCGGTATTCCTGTGATTGGTTTAATAGGTATTTTCTTTTATGGTTCATACTCCGGATTGGGTTCATCTCTCTAATAGTCTATCTAATAATCAGATGAACTAAGTTGGAAATATGAAAGCTTAAGAACGCAGGCTACCCCCGCGTTCTTAGCTTTCATAATAATATTTTATTCATCTAATAGATCACTCTGCTCGATGTTTAAAAAAAATTCATTTTTTATGATAAGAGGTTAGAACATCTCTTACTCGATGATAGTATCTATCGATACTTTCGAAGTTAGAAGAAGGAAAGAATCGCTCGATTTCGTTTTCCTGAATGACACAATTACACTATATACTTCTTTCGATCCGATATTATACAAATTCTTTCTAATAGACCCTTATTCTATCTATTTAGCATCTCATCAAAATTGAAATTGATAAATTCATTGAATAAGTTCTATTTTTCTCAATAAATTGATTTTTCTCTATTTTTTTTTTGTTTGTTCACTACTTTTTTTATATGTATATATATGTCAAAAATAGAAAAGGACTCTAAAAAACGAAACCAGAAAAAATCGAAACTAAGAATTGTAATCTTTGACAAAGACGAATGAGATCCAAAACCATTATTATTATGTCGACACAAGAAAGGAATTTTCCACATTCCTTTCTTGTGTCGAAGACTAAGAGGACGAAGAATACTTTGCTTTGGATTCTCCAGCTCCTTATCTTATGTTTAGTATATTCTATAACATTCAAATCGGAGACAATAGCGACATAGTCACGTCACGCTACTCCAAATTGCCAAGAAGAGTTTGATTCTTTTTACGAACTTAAATTAATATTGGTAAATCTTCGAATCTAGAAATTCATTTCGGACAACTGAACCTTCTCAAACTGTTTCTTCTTAAGAACCAAAAAAATTTGTGCCAAGATAACAGATGCAAAGAAGAATAAAAGTCCTTGAACACGTAATGGATCTTGAAGTACTATTTCTGCATCCCCTTGACCAAACCCACCCACATTAGGATTACTCGTTAATGGCTGATCAAGTTTGATAGATTCGCCCTCTGAAACAAGAAGTTCTGGTCCTGGGGGGATAATATCAACCACTTGACGTCCATCCGACGCATCCGTTATGGTTATTTCGTACCCTCCTTTTTCTTTTCGTATGATTTTACTTATTATACCAGCCGCTGTAGCGTTATAAACTGTATTGTTACTCTTGCTCCCGTCGGGATAAATCTGACCCCTTCCTCTGTTCCCACCTACATATATGGGGTATTTTAAGAAGTGAACATCTTTATTAGTAGCAGGGTCCGGGGAGAGAATAGGAAAGGTAATTTCACTATATTTCTGACCCGGAACAGGACCTATAACAAGAATATTTTTTTTAGTGGGGCGGTAGCTTTGAAAAGACAGATTGCCTATCTTTTCTTTCATCTCGGGCGAAATACGATCAGGGGGGGCTAATTCAAACCCCTCGGGTAAAATAAGAACAGCTCCCACATTCAACCCCCCTTTTTTACCATTAGCAAGAACTTGTTTTACTTGCATATCATAAGGAATTCGAACAACTGCTTCAAATACAGTATCAGGAAGTACCGCTTGTGGAACCTCAATATCCACGGGCTTATTAGCTAAATGGCAATTAGCACATACAATACGTCCGGTCGCTTCTCGTGGATTTTCATAACCCTGCTGCGCAAAAATGGGATATGCATTTGAAATGGATGTCCGAGTTATGATATATATCATCAGCGATACGGAAATAGATCGAGTAATCTCTTTCTTTATCCAAAAAAGGGTATTTTTAGTTTGCATGGTCCAATCATTGATCCCAAAAATTTTACAATAAAATTAGGTAGGTCGCTTGTATCGTTCCCTATCCACAATTCTGCTATTTACTGAAATAATTTTACTGGAATATAGGAGTAGGGGAAATCCCCGTATGGATAGAAAGAAGGGAGTAAGTACGTCTTTAAATGCTTTGCTTATGTACAAAATAACAAATATTCGAGTTGGATCAGTCATTCATTGAATGATAAATCACTACAAGTGATGGCGATACACGATTTAAATAACGAAAGATCCAATATTTTAAAATTGTATCTAGAATGACTGGAAAAGTGGAAACAAGACCAGATATAATTTGATCATTATGAGCAAATCCAAAATCTTTGTAGACATAGCCAATCATTAGTTCCCAACCATGGGGCGAATGGAATCCGATACATAAATCAGTTAATAAAAGAATAGAAAAAGCTTTTATTGTGTCACTTAAGTTATATAGGAATTCTTGAACCCAAGAGTTCAGAATAACAAGTTCTTCATTAGCCAGAATAGAATAACCACTTAAAATAATGAAACAAATTATATTTGTCGATAAGTGCAAAACCGTATGGATATGCTCCTCATTGTGCATTTTGATCAATTGGATCGTTTCTTTATGGATTCCCAGACGAGGCGTTTGTAGATGTGTTTCCGGGTATTCTTTTATCATTTCGTCCAACAGTAAGAGTTCTTCTAACTCTATGAATTTTTCTAGAATACTTTTTTCTTGAATATCAGTCAAAAAGGTTTCGGATTGTCTAATATTCCACCAATTAGTAATCCAAGATTCGAGACTTTTATTAAATAATAAAGATATCCAACAGGGCAAAAATACTATAGATGTAAGATAGAGAAAAGGAAGAAATGATTTCTTTTTTGCCATTTTTTCACCTGTGAATTGGAATTGTTAATGAAAACACCTCATTCGTCGAATCTATGTGATCGAATATTTCTATCAACCATAAGTTCTATTACAAGGAATTGAACCTATGAATCTATTCCCTATTTTTTTTTTGTGATTCAGTGGTTAGGCCTTGAATCTCGAAAGAATACAGAAATAGAATGAGAGCCCACTTTGTTTGAATTCGAATGAAGAAATAATAAAAAATCTTGTTTCCAGATACTTCAATTGATCAAATTCGAAGTCTCTTTTGATGAATCTCTGAAAGAATCACTTCAATTCAAGTAATGAATATTAATTATTCAAATTTCAAACCAAAGGAACTTCCCTTTTCCTGTCTATCAAAGAAAGGTTTCAAAAAAAATTTCGCCGGCTACACTCACAGTCATAGTCCAGGAAAAAAATGGAGAGAGATTTCTATTTATGAAGAATATTGTGTCAAAAATGAGCGGCAAAAAAAGACAGAAAAGTTATCGAGATCCAATTCTTTGATCATTAATAAACACAAAAGAAAGAAAAAAAAAAGAAAGGAGAGATAATTTACAGGATATTATCCATCTGTATCTAACGTGTCAATTCATATTGAAAATAAAAATTGAAAAAAAAAAGAGAAATTCTTTATTCCAAAATCTTTTGCTATACGAGATGAATCTATTCTTTTGGTTTGTTATTTGTTTTTTACTGAATTGAGTTGGATGTATTTCCATACACATAAAAAAAACTTTTTGTGGACATGGACAAAAAAAGTTTCGTTTTATGGATGTTCTGTATACGTCTATTTTGGTTTGAATGAACGTTCTAAAAAAAACTAAAAACTTTTGAGTTCTTGAATTTTTTCTTTGCCGCGGATAAAGAAGTTATTCTTCAGTTCATTTCAAAATACTTCAATTGGCACGCGCAAGAAATAGGCTAATTCAGAAGCTTTTTGCTCAATTTCTCGCGGAGTCAAATTCTCATCAGTACGCGTCAAAGGAATGGCCCCCTGTCCTTTGATTTCCATATAAAGGACACGACGAGCATAAATACCCTCTTTAACTTCTATTCTGATAGACTGAATATCTTTCATACGGAATCGTAGGAAGATGCGACGATTTTTTCCAGGAAATCCCCAACGAAAAATACAGACTATTCCTTCTTTTCTATCGAACCGATCATAGCCACTACCTACATTCCACGAAATTGTGCACCACAAATAGGAACTAATAAAGAGACCCGCGATCCCGTAGAAAGACATCACGATCCCTTGTGGAAAAAAAATTATTTGCTGAGACGGAACTAAAGATATCAAATTCTTACCGAGATAACTTGAAGTTCCAACCAATACGAATCCTAATGAACCTAAAAAAAGGATAAAGGCCCAGCAGAAATTACTTATTTTTCGAGACCCCACTATAAGTTCTATCCATATATGTTCTGATCGCCAACTCATACTAGATCCGGTTGCATTTTATTGGAATTGAGAAAAAAATCCAAATTTTTTTTTATTTCCAAAATAACTCTCATCAACTAGCGCTATTTTGTTCTGATGTAACCCTTTAGGAGTAATTCATCTAATTGGTTAGGTCCAAAATAATAGAATCCCCCTTTTATGATCTCCTATAGATATCTACATACATATAGATACGTTGACTTCACATTTAAGACATTCGCCCGATTCCGATCTATTTGAAATTAGCTATAAGTCATTTACTCATCTATTTACGCATACATAAGAGCTCCTTTATTTATTTTATGTTCAGAGGAAGCTGCAGGTTATACCATATTTTATTAAATAGATATTATTTAAGTGTTGAAAAAAATAGATGAGATTTGGACCCTAAAAAATCTTGTTTTTTTGAACATGAAGAGATAAAGAAGCCATTGCAATTGCCGGAAATACTAAGCCCACGAAAGGCACAAAAATAGAGGGTAAGTTTAAGTCGTTGAGAGTTGTCATAGAATGGGTACCTCGATTTAATATTTGTACCTGTTATAAAGATAACATTAGAATTCGTATATAATTATACTAAGTATATCTAAGTGAGTATATATAATATACTAAGTGCAAGGAATGTATAATTTAATAAATGTGACTTGTTCGTCTTTCTACACGAAAGATATAAATATATGTATGATAATTCATTCTTGTCTTTTAAATTGAATTTAATTAGAATTTTTAATTAATTAATAAACTAAAGAATTTAGTAAAAATTCCTGAAAGATTCGTTCGAATTAAAGGGATTCTTGGGAGATAGAGTAGAAAGATACTCTATATCTCTATTTGAATTTTCTATGTTTGAATTATATATACATAGGCAACCCAGCAAGAAGGATGAAATTCAGTTTATTTTCCTTTGCCTAATTTGAATTTATCAAAAGGAAGATTTTTCTTTTTTTATCTTGGTTTACTAAATAGTAATCGGGAATATCGGTATAAAAAAAAAAAAAAAGAATTATCCGTATGATTATTTCAAATTCAATCTTATGTCACGAAAGAAAAAAAAAATACATTTGAAGAATGTTGATTTTGATTCGGACAAACTAACTATTTTTCGCTACAAATCAACTAAATTAACTAATTTAACTTAAGGACCTACTTAATTGAATTTGAATTCAAAGGAAAAAAGGCGTGAAGTTTAAATAACTCACTCAGAACACCCTTTAAAGGATTACGTGGTACGATTGGATCGAATAAGCCCTTATGGAATAAATATTCAGCCTCTTGTGAACCTTCCGGTACTGTCTTATTCAATGTTTGTTCAATTACTCTTTTCCCAGCAAATGCAATGTATGCATTAGGCTCGGAAATAATGATATCCCCCAACATCCCAAAACTCGCCGTCACCCCACCAGTAGTAGGAGATGTAAGGATTGATATATAGAATAACTTTTTATTTGCTTGATAATCATATAAAGCAGCAGAAATTTTCGCCATTTGCATCAAGCTCAAACTTCCTTCTTGCATACGTGCTCCTCCGGAAGCACACACTATAATAAGAGGTAAAAATTTATTGGTAGCATACTCAATCAAACGCGTGATTTTCTCGCCTACTACGGATCCCATGCTACCCCCCATAAACTGAAAATCCATAACGCCAATAGCTACGGGAATACCATTTAGGCGACCGGTGCCTGTTTGAACAGCCTCGGTTAATCCTGTCTTTATTTGATAAGAATCAATACGATCTTTATAAGGTTCTTCCTCCGAATGAAATCCAATAGGATCCAGAGAAACCATGTCTTCATCCATAGGATCCCAAGTACCTGAATCAATCGAAAGTTCGATTCGATCTGAACTACTCATTTTCAAATGATATCCACATTGTTCACAAATATTCATTTTTGACTTAAAAAATTTCTTATAATTTAATCCATAACAATTTTCGCATTGAACCCACAAATGCCTATATTTTTGAGTTAAATCGGAATCAGTAGAATTTTCTCTTATCGTGGAATCAATAGCATTGCTGTTAGTTCCTATACTGGAGCTCTCCCTTCCATTACTATTTCCACTTTCACTACAAATGTAACTAGAAATGTAACGGTCACTGGAATTGTCACTACCACTTAAAATGGAACTCTCAATAGAGATTTGAGAACGAAAATAAGAGTCAATGCAAGTATTAATGTGATTATTCCAACTGTATTTAGTCTCATACAGGGAAAGATCATAGTGGGAATCTTCATTCTTCGATCCATTCTTCCGATAACTAAAAAAAGAGCTTTCTAGTTCACTCGGTAAAGAAGGATCGTTGTCAATCTCAAAAATTTGCTTTTCAGTATCAAAATATAGGGAATAAATATCCCTATTACTATCTCGAACTAAAAAAGTGTCGTCAGAGATAAAATTACGAATGTCCCGGATGCCCACGAAATAATCAACATTACTGTAACTAGAACTATGAATTTTTTTATCCGTATCGTTTCTAACCGGATCTTCACTTACACTGGTATTTTCAATAGGACCAAGCCTATCGATTGATTTACTTAGCCCACACCTGTATTCTAATTTATCCTTAGACAACATTGAATTGAACCAACATTTTTTCATAGAGCTTTCTTGCCCCTATTTTTTTTATACATGAAAATACAAAGATGAATAGTCATTCGATGAAAAATCATTGAATATTTTATTTGCTATCAGAATAAGCCAATAGTTAGGATTATTAACTAATAAAATAAAGAAAAGAATGAGTATTGAAAAAAAAAATGATTGGAGTTGATTCTCTTTTGTAAAATTTTTTGAAAATCCGGAGTATTACTTCACTATAACTATATCGGAATATGACATATGAAGATGTCCGTCATCTTGTGTCAAATTCGCATCGAAAAAAAAGAAATATTTGTTCCCTCTTATGAATAACTTTTTTCGTAAAATCTCGTCTATTACTAATAGAATAAATTTCTATTACATATACATAGAACACGGAACGAAAAGGACAATATACAGGATGGGTTGAAGAGGTTGTGATACTTGACTCAATTCATGATCCGAAACTAAGGGATATAAAATAAAAGAATACACCAATCCTAAAGATCCATGGAATTTATTGTGGATCCAAGCCAACAAACAATAGAAGCATTTTCGTTGTTTAGTTGTTTTTAATCTTGTATATCTAGATAAATATGTATGTATTTGAAATAGATATAATCAATATAATCTTTGGATTCGGCTCAATCCTTTTAGTAAAAGATTGGGCCGAGTTTAGTTGA